ATGGGGATTCTTTGAAATTCGAAAATATGGAACAATACTTTTATTTCGGATGAGCCAGAAATAGGATGAACTGCTAAAATTCTGTATCATGAACTATGTACTGTGCACATCAACATCAATTATATGGCCTCAAAAAATCAAAAGTAAGATCCAAAGATATGAAGAAAATCTCAAAAAAATACAGCGAATTGGGCTCGATTCTATTTGTGTAATCCATCTAAGATGACTTTTCCTATTCCTGCTCTACCCCTAAACTCCTTTAGACTAGACTTTTTGGTCTTTCGACTAACCAATTTAACCATATGGAAATATTAACATTTTTTTAGATAGCAGAAAAAAGGGGAAACAAAATCAAAGAATTCATTATATATATACAGAATATACCTAAAAATGCATCTATTCTTTAAGCATCTAGGAAGAGTATATCTACAGATACCTAAATAGATAAAAAATATATATATATGATAATCTAGAGCAAAAATGGGTATGTATCGATTCCCCCAATTTATTTAAATATGGGGAATCGATACTCATACAAATGAATCATATGCCAGGAACCAGATTTGAACTGGTGACACGAGGATTTTCAGTCCTCTGCTCTACCAGCTGAGCTATCCCGACCATTCTGGATGCATCCGCCTTATTTTTATTTTAAAAGATTACTGGAGTATATGTCAATGAATCTATGTCAACTAAGTCCAAAGAAGACGAAAAATACAAATTTGTAAGTAAGTTTCAGTAGTAGCAATTATTTTGGATTGTTAATCACGCATATGAGGAAGATTCCTTGCTCCAAAATAAGATATTCTTTTGTATGTTTATCATTAACAAAATTCTACGTCTTTCACATTCACATATATATATATTCCAAAACTTATGACTTGTAATTCTGATATGATAAGAAAAAGAGAAAAATTCCAATTTATTTGTGAGTAAACACAATAAAACACATAAATAATGGAAATAATGAATTAAAAATAGAGAGGATATAGGAAAAAGAATTCGAAACGAAAGTTAAATTAAACAGGTCCTTTGGGGATAGAGGGACTTGAACCCTCACGATTTCTAAAGTCGACGGATTTTCCTCTTACTATAAATTTCATTGTTGTCGGTATTGACATGTAGAATAGGACTCTATCTTTGTTCTCGTCTGATTGATCAGTTCTTCAAAGGATCTATCAGATTATGATGAAGTGAATGATTGGGTCAATGAATATTCCGTCTTTTCTTCAACTTTATTAAACTTGGATTTGATTTACGTCTTTCATTTTTGAATATTTTTATCACAAACAGAGATTGTAAGTCTTCATTAATCAATTGAAATAGTATTTCAGTATATATATCCATAGGTTTATCTTTGATTCATTCCTGGAATTTTGATGGAAGGATTCCTTTCCTAATACAAAAGGAAAAGTCGTCAACTTCATTTGTTAGAACAACTTCCATTGAGTCTCTGCACCTATCCTTTTTTTTATTATAACTTTCTGAACTTTTCTTCGTTTACGGAAAAAAGGATTTGGCTCAGGATTGCCCATTGTGAATTCCAGGGTTTCTCTGAATTTGAAAGTTCTCACTCGGTAAGTTTCCATACCAAGACTCAATCCAATTAAGTCCGTAGCGTCTACCTATTTCGCCATATCCCCCTCTTTTTTTTAGTTTCTAATCTGATTAGAATACTTTTTTATTTATATTTATATTATGAACATTATGCCGAAACTTTTAAATTCATTAAATTCAATTTAAATACGGATTCTTATATTGAATAATGTTTGTTCCTATTTTATTGATTTTATTTCATCTATATTGGATACTATTATATTATTTAGTTGAATCAAAAATGATTCTATTATATATTTATTCGCAATTCAATATACACCGATATATACCACATATCTATCTATATTCTATGCCCCTACTTCGATTATGTTTTCATGCAATTTTCAATACTCGAATGGTCGATTCTTTATATATATTTTCGAGTGAAAACGTAGGAATCTTTAATTATGATCTAGATTAGTCTTTTCTATTTCTGTCATTTTTTTAGTTTTTCTTTCAATAAACAATCCATTCATTTCATTCCTATAATAAAAGAAAATGGATATAACTAAAAAGAATCTAATAGATATAAATAATCATTGTTTTAATGTAGAATTAACCATTCATTTAGAAATATTGAAAGAAATATGGAATTCCTAATTACTTATTAAAATTTATAAGACTAGAATTTCAAAAATGAAATATTTAACAATCAAATATCTAATAATTAAATATCTTATAATTCTATATGTTAAGTACTATTAATTAATGTTTACTTTAACCTAATTATTACATTATTATAGATATAGAATTCTAAATTCTATAAATTAGAATATTCGATTTCAAATTCGAAATACTATATACTAAATACTATTCGAATTATATATATATGTATATTTTTGATAAATAGATCCAAATATATGATATTTATTAATTTTAATTCATTAATCTTAATTATGAATTT